CTTCGGTATCTAATAAGTTCTACCTACTATTGGATTTGAACCAATGACTCCCGCCGTATGAAAGCAATACTCTAACCACTGAGTTAAGTAGGTTATTTATCACCAAAAAAAGGACCCATCACTTATAGGATTATAAGTGGAATATCATTTCTAAGCAATACCAATCTGTTAACAGTAGACGGATCAGAGAGCTATCATGTGGGATTATGGAATATCCATCTTGACAAGAAATTATCCATATGTTAATATATCTATGACAAGGGCTATAGCTCAGTTAGGTAGAGCACCTCGTTTACACGTGCGCTAATGCTTTTCAGGGGAGCCCATTATGCAATAAACATAATTGATCTTATTGACAAATCGATGTCTTACTCCATGGATTCGGGGGAACAAGAGAACAATAGCCTGACAAATATTGGGTTCGGTCCGATTCAGGTGCGAATTCAAGTGCCAAATCAAATAGAACCCGCCATTGATTTGATAGTTGATAAGGTAAATACCCAGTCCATTCAATGCTAGGCATAATGAGTATAAGGGCCTCAAAATAACCTTTTTTCGTCCTATGAACTTTAAGGTGTATGAAGTATCATATTCGACTCTTGCAGCGTAGCGATAGAGACTCCATCTAACTTAGTTTGATCTAGGCCGAAGGCAGACCTAAGTCAAGGTAACCCTTCTTTGAAACACTTTGGTATTGCTCCTAGATCAGAATACAAATGATGAATCAGAGCACATGGAACCATCTCATTATTTTCCTGTAAAGAAAAATATGGTGGACTAACTGATCTTTACATCAGTTTATGAAAGAGCCCAATGCAACAAAATGCATGTTGGGTCTTTGAAACAGTTCGAATCATTTCGATAATAATCAGTTTGATCTGTTTTACCGAGAAGGTCTACGGTTCGAGTCCGTATAGCCCTAATACATTCTATTTTAGTTTAGTATAGTTTTCATTTCCTCATTAGTACTTGTTTATAGACTGGCCGGTTGGTTGGTCCAAAAGTATTACCGCATGTTCATGTAAATACATAGGGACAGGAAAATAAAAACAATAAAAAACAATAATTCATTCCAATGGATCTAATCAGTATTTGTAAAATCTCGGATAAAATACTCATCTTCCTCCATTAATCTTCGTGGATGGATTACATATGACCTTTTTCCTCTTTTCCTGTCCATGATTAAAGAGTTAGTGATATATTTTTGCGTTGGTATATCGAATCCGGTCAATTTATGAAGTGAGAATCATGACATAATTCTGTCTAAAAACTTCAACAGTCACATAGATCTAGGACCTATTCTTTTCTTGTATTTGTTTTGTGTGTGGAGTCGCCTGACTAATCGCTTTTTGACAGAACAACAACCCCAATTGATTGATTCAGAGATAATGCAGAGATAATGAATCGGTCCTAAATGTATCAATTTCCTTCTTCTATATTCTATGAGTTGAGTTGGTTTTGGGATTTGGTCTGTCAAATCATTCGATAATGTCTAATTCTTTCTATTAGAAGTATCTTTCTTATGTAGATTAGATAATTTACGATTCCGTCTATTATACCACTCTGTGGTATCTTTCATTGTGTAATGTGGGTTTGCTGTAAAACAAACCTTTTTCTTGTAGTGAAATCCAACCCATCGGGTGGTCTTACTATTACTAAGTGTTATTGCCGTAACAAAACAAACAAGTATTTTGGTTCATTCCAAATCGCGATCTTTCTTTAGTACTCGAGATTGGTCTGAAATGGAATGACTCTTTTTTTTTTTTCATTCTAACTCTAATGAAATAACTCGATTCTTTTTATTTTATTTCTGAGAGGGTCAGTCGGTATAGTACAAGAAAAAAGTTTCGAATTTTTTTTGTATAGAAAGATATGAGTTGTTATATGTAAACTCGCAACTCAACGGATTGAATCAAATCAATTAAGGAAAATAGAAATGAAATCCAGGATAAGGAAAGGAGAAAAAAATATAATCGTTCGTTGCTTTAGATTATGTTTATGTAATGTATTCGTATGAAATCAATAGAAGCAATGATCCTATACACAGATATTAATGAAAAAAAAAAAAATACTTCGAAAAGAATATGCTAGAAATCCCTAGATATTTTACCCCATATGACTACTGAAATTTTTTCAGTTTTGAAATTCTTTTTTATATTATATTTCTATATTAATTATATTTTTTTATATTAATTATATTTTTTTATATGTTTTCATTTTGTTTTTATTTTCTTTTATTTTTATTTTCATTATCTCATTATATATATATATGTATATATATGTAATGAAACATAGGATTAATTCGCATTATTAATTTAGTAGTATTATCAATTAGTATTAGAATATGTGCTAGTATAATATTGAATTAATATTTTAGTTTAGTAATTAGTAATTAATTACTATTTAATTACTTGACTTTTTACTTTTTTTTTTTCTTTTTTTATATTATCGTACTTTTTTCTTTTTATTTTTTTTATAGAGTATTTTTATACTCTATTTT